ATTCTTATAAGCGATCCAATTGTTTGGTAATTAAGTAACACAAAAGAAAAGGATAACAAGAATGGTCAAATAAAAAATTGACAAGAACAAGATATGTATGATCCATCTGGATCCAAAGCATCAATTCCAACTTCAACAAAGATTGGGCTTAAAATAAAATCTTTATTTCAAAATCGTTTAATATAATATATAGGATGAATCCATTATTTCGATTCGGTACTTGTTTTGTTGCTGAATTGAGTGAATTTCTCTATATATAAAACAGAAAAGACTCAAAAAAAGATTTTCGTTTTAGGGTTGTTACATCTGCGTCTGCTTTGGTTCAAATCAGCGTTCTGAAGAAACTTCGGTGAAGTTATGTTAGAGAAAAAAAAAAATTTTACTTTTTCTCTCCTGCTGATAAAGCATTCATTTTTTAGTTCATTTCTCAAAAAACTTCAATTGGTACACGCAAGAAATAGGCTAATTCGGCAGCTTTTTGTTCCATTTCTCGTGGCGTAAAATTCTCATCAGTACGCGTCAAGGGAATGGCCCCCTGGCCTCGGATTTCCATATAAAGAACACGACGAGCATAAATACCCTCTTTAACTTCTATTCGGATAGATTGAATATCTTTTATCAGAAATCGGAGGAAGACACGACGATTTTTTCCAGGAAATCCCCAACGAAAAATACACACTATTCCTTCTTTTCTATCGAATCGATCATAACCACTACCTACATTCCACGAAATTGTACACCACAAATAAGCGCTAATAAAAAGACCTGCGACCCCATAAAAAGACATTACGAGCCCTTGTGGAAAAAAAATGATTTGTTGAGACGGAAATAAAGATATCAAATTTTGACCAAGATAACTGGAAGTTCCAACCAATAAGAAGCCTAATGAACCTAAAAAAAGGATAATGGCCCAACAAAAATTACTTATTTTTCGAGACCCCCTTATAAGTTCTATCCATATATGTTCTGATTGCCAACTCATACTTGATCTTATTTCATTTTATTGGAATTGAGAGCATAGCCCAATGAATTTCATTTTACTGTTTTTGTTTCCGAAATAACTCTCATCAACTAGCACTATTTTGATGTGAATCTTTAGGAATAGTTCATAAAATGGGTTAGATGGAAAGGAAAAACCTCTTCACTTCATGAACCTACTAAGGATATCGGCATACATATTAATACAAGGCCTTTCCGTTTCAGACATCCGCCAATCCGGATTCTAGTTGAAAATAGCTAGAATTTTTTTACCCATCTAGCATTTTCTGTATGTATAAGAACTCTTTCATTTATGTATATGTATGTTCGATTTCTGTTCAGCAGAAAGCCCATGTTATACCATATTCCAATAAATAGAGATTTTTATATTTTTTTTATTTAAGTGCAAAAAAATGAGATTTAGTCCTATCAGATCTAAACAATCTTGTTTTTTTGAACATAAAGAAATAAAGAAGCCATTGCCATTGCCGGAAATACTAGGCCCACTAAAGGCACAAAAATAGAGGGAAAGTTGAAAGTTAGCATAGAATGAATACCTCGATTTACTATTTGTACCTGTTATTATTATATTTTTTCTATTCTTATAAAGATATCTTGTAATAATTTAATTTTCAATTAAGAATTCTTATTAATTCAATTCTAATATAATTAGTATATTGTAATTATGAAATTTGCATTTTAAGTAATATAGTTTTAAGTAATCTAGATCGAAGTATATATCTAAGTGAGTATATATAATAAGTGCAAGGAATGTAGAACTAAATAAATGGACTTATCCATCTTTCGACATGAAAGATATGTATGATAATTTAGTTGCTTATTCTTTTGTTCTTGTCTTCTAATTTATTTATTAATTTTTTTAATAAAGAAAAGGTTTTTTACAAATTACCGAAAGATTTCTAGGCTTCTTAGTCAAAATGAGAGATATAAAAAAGCACACAATTATATTATATATTTTCTATATTTGAATTTATTCGATAATACATACGTAAGAAGGGAAAACGCACTTCGCCTAATTTCACAAAAGTAAGAATTTATTCTTTTATTTTTCTAAAGACTTGCTGATTCGTAATCATGAATATTAGTAATCAGAAATATGAGTAAAAAAAAAAGAAAAATTCTATGCAACTTGTGATTCTTTCGACAATTAGATCTTATAGATCTTAAGTCACTAAAGAAAAACCCATTCTTCTTATTTTTACTTTGATTCCGATATACTAACTACGTATTTACTACAAAAAAACTAATTAAACTTAATACTCTTTGAATTTTGATTCAAAGGAAAGAAAGCATGGAGTTGAAATAACTCACTCAGAACACTTTTTAAAAGATTACGTGGTACAATTAGATCCAATAAGCCTTTCTGGAATAAATATTCGGCTGCTTGTGACCCTTCGGGTACTGTTTTATTCAATGTTTGTTCAATTACTCTTTTACCCGCAAATGCAATGTAGGCATTTGGTTCGGCAATAATGATATCCCCCAACATACCAAAACTAGC